AATCACTACCCCTTTTTTGTATTTCCTTAATTTCTTTCCTTAATTGAATTTCGTAGGACGAAGTTCCTTAAAAACCTCTGCCTTCTTTAAAATATCCTGAACAGTTTCTGTAGGTTGAGCCCCTTTTTCAAGGAAATATAAAATAGCAGGAACATTTAAATAAGTTTGATTCTTTATCGGATCATAAAAACCTACTTTCTGAAGATCTTTTCCTTCTCTTCGGGATCGAACATCAATTGCAACGATTCGATAGACGGCTCATTGGGATAGATATAGATGAACAACACCCCCCCTAGAAACGTATAGGAAGCTTTCTCCTCGTACGGCTCGAGAAAAATGATTGATTTGTCTCTCTATGGAATTCTATCTAAGAAATGACAACTGGATCCATAAAATGATCAAAGTAATTAAAGATGTAAGTCGTTTTTTCTTCGTTCTTCCTTAAAATGAAAAAGAAATCATTCGTATTCTCATAACTCAAGTTGGATAACTTTCAAATAGTTCAAAGGAAAATCTTTCGACAATTTCATTTATTGAGCGGTCTTTCCTCCTTTTTTGTTTGTCTCGTTTAAAATTGGATTCTTCAGTCTGATCCAGTTATTAAGACAATAAAAAAGGTGTTTCCTTGTTCTGGGATCCTTTATCTTTGTTTTATTTTAAATCATTGGGTTTAAACATTACTTCGGTGCTTTTTAATCCTTTCAAAATGGCAGCAACATACCCTTTTTGCGATTTCTATGAAAAAATCCTACAAGATGGTGGATTCCCTCGTGAAACACTTTGGATCGAAAAAGTTTGATCAATTCCAATAAATTTTTTAATTTGAAACTTGTTCGAATTGGATTCTTTCGATTTCCATACCTAAGATATATTTACGAAGTTGTTTCAATTTTTTTTTTATTTTTTATTGATTGGCATTAACCCTAGACCCTTGCCCCGAGAAAGAAATTAATACTTTCTACTCGAGCTCCATCATGGACTATTTACATTCCAAGACAACAAAAAATGAGGGGTTCTAGTGAAACAGAACCAATGATGTCGAGCTAAGAGCACCTTCATTCCTACAAAAAATGGTGGATGTACAAATCCACAACGGATCGTGTCCTTCAAGTCGCACGTTGCTTTCTACCACATCGTTTCAAACGAAGTTTTACCATCACATTCCTCTAAGAACCGGTATGGAATTGATTCAATTATGGAATCATGAATAGTCATTGGTTGGGATGATGTATATCCGCCATAATGTATAGTATTCTCTATATCTATAGTCTAGTCATTGATTGGGATGATGCTTACCTGCCATAATGTATAGTCTATAGATATAACTAATACTATAAATAGAGGTGGAGTAAGCTTTTTCTGAAAAACTTTTAGGAAATAATATAGAGATGGAGAAAGATTTCGACAAAGAAATCTTAGTAAAAACTCATTCCTAATATGTATAAGTATCACTTTCTATTTTCCATTAGGTATAACTGTTATTTTATATTTATAGAACCCTATTATTTATTACGTCGAAATATTTTACTTCATCTTCATCGAACATAAGATTATTAATCAGTTGAGAAAGTTAACTTTGATAGAACATTATTATTATATAACATATAACATTATTATTAATTTGTCTACCATTATTAACATTAGAATATTTATTAATAAATATATATATATTTATATAAATAATTAAATAATAATTAATAATCAATAAGACGAATAAACGAATTCTTTTTGATTCTGCATCTTCACGTGACTTAATAGGAGAGAAAGATTCAGCTTCTAAGGAATGATTAAAACTATTTATCTTTCGAAATTTCGAATAAATTTCGAAAGTTCCCCTTTCGACATCATTATTCCAAGAAAATTTGATAGTTAAAAATAACTTTTAATCAGCTTAGGAAAAAAGATAAGTCTTTTTTTCATCTGATTGAGAAAATCCAAAGAATGGGGAGGGTTTCGTATCTATCAATTCAATCAAATACACTGAGCAATTGTCACCGTTTAGAGATATTGAAATGAACGCCTTCCCATTACTGATTAACTCCTATCTACCCCGGGACTGATGCAGCATAAATTAAAAGAAGGGGGTGTCCTAGTCTTTTTGATTTTTACGAAATGCAAGCTGTCTAGGCACAAAGCCAAACAAGTCCAGATTAAGTCCAATTTTTTCTCCTTTTTTTTTCTATTTTAGCCTACCTCATTGATTAAGAATTAAGAGACTTAGTGAATTTCATTATTACCAAAAACCTCCTCTTGGCGAAAAGTCAAGAAATCGACAAAAATGAAAATGGAATCTAATTAGGCTAATTTAGGGAGTAGAGAATACGCGATAGGGAATATGGATTCTTTCGCATCTCGATTCAGTTTTTGAAAAAAAAAAACGATTCATCGAAGAAAAAAATCAGAAACAACAATCACATTCCAGCTAACATTTCAATTTTAAACAGAACCAGAACATTGTTAAAAAAGCAATCTATATTGTCAGAGAATATATATGTTCTGG